TAAAGAACCATACGGTTTTCCGAAAAAAACCTGGGTACATTACCCCAAAATGTTCCATCTTCCTAGAAAAGTGGATTCGTTCCACAAAGGTTCCAGAAGATGTTAATGGTAAGCAAGAAGATTGTTTACGAAGAAACAACAAGAAAAATTCATATTCTGATACATAAGAGTTATATAAGAATCGAAATAGTCTTTTATTTTCTTTTTTCAAAAGAAAAATCGATTTCATTGAAGTAATAAGACTATTCCAATTCGAATAGTAGTTGAGAAAGAATCGCAATAAATGCAAAGATGGAACATCTTGGATCCGGTATTGAAGGAGTTGAACCAAAATTTCCAAATGGATAGGATAGGGTATTTCTATATGTGATAGATAATGTAAATGCAAAAATTTGTCTTCTAAAAAGGGAAATATTGAATGAATAGATCGTAAATTCTGAAACTTTGTTGTTTCTTTTTCTTTCGGACAAGATAATTCTCGTAGCGAGAATGGGATTTCTACAACGATCGCAAACCCCTCAGATAGAATCTGAGAATAAAACTCAGAATAAAAAAAATTGTTGTAATCCAACAATCGATCTTGGTTAGGATGATTAACCGAGTTAATCCAAAAATTCTGCTGATACATTCGAATAATTAAACGTTTCACAAGTAGTGAACTAAATTTCTTGTTATTACAACTAACAATTTCCACAGGCTCGGAATCATTTAATCCATAATCATGGGCAAATGCATAAATATACTCCTGAAAGAGAAGTGGGTAGACGAAGTATTGTTGACGAGATTTCTGTTTTTCTGAATACCCTTCGAATTTTTCCATTTGTATTTCTACTTGAATCAGAAAGAGGAAGCATTTCTCGGTTTATCAAATGATGATACATAGTGCAATATGGTCAGAACAGGGTGTTGCATTTTTTAATACAAACCCTGGAAAGAAAGGGAGTCTAATCCACAGATCTTTTCCTTTTCTATCCAATTAGTTTATGTTTGTTCTAATTACAAAAGAGAACAAATCTTTTATTTTTGCAGGCCAATTGCTCTTTTGACTTTGGAATACAGTCTCTTTATCAATATACTGCTTCTTTTACACATTCAATCCATAACATCCCTTTTCAATCCATAATCAAGAATAATTAGGATTTCTAAAAAAACAAAGAAAAAATCAAGGGTCCGCTCATAGGAAAACCCAACCTTTCCCCGCATCAGGCACTAATCTATTTTTAACGTCTAATTAGATCGGGGAATCATTTCAATTAAGAAGTTAAGCTCGTTGCTTTTTATTTTACCAGAATTGGAGCCCGACTCTATCCATTTATTCACTAGACCCAGAAAATCGGAATTTTTTTATTCCATTCCAAAAATCAAAAATAAGAATTTGATTTTATTACGACATGCTATTTTTTCCATTCATTACCCTTGAGGATCAGTCGTGGTCTTCTAGACTCTACCAAGAGTCTGAACGAATTTGTTGCTTCATCCAAATGTGTAAAAGATCATAGTCGCACTTAAAAGCCGAGTACTCTACCATTGAGTTAGCAACCCAGATAAAATAGGATCTTAGATACGATCGAAACCCAAAAATCAATGGAATTACACCGCACGCTCCTGTCAAAACATTGAACTAGCAAGACATCAAAAGAAAGATTTTATCCCCCATTAAAAACACTCAAATGCCAAAATGAACAGGTCCGGTTAAATTTCACTAAGGTTAAAAAAAGAGCGGCTCCAATCACGATGGCAAAATTGTCATTTTTTTAGCAATTTCTATTTAAAGAAATCCAAAAATCTTGTATGAGAGTACATGCAAGAGGGACAACCCTATCATTTGAGCGAAGTGTAGGCAGAAAAACCTAATATGGAGTGAGGATAAAGAGACCTATCTATCTACAAATTCTATTTGTTCAATAGACCTTTGTCAATGGAAATACAATGGTAAGAAAACAAATTAGATATAAAAAGTAAATAAAATAAGGGCTTATGTTGGATTGGCACGACATAAATCCAGTCAAAAATAGGACTAAGAAAGAGGCAAATTGTGTCTAAATAATTAGACAACGAGGGATACTAGTGATCCCTCTCCTACTTTTTTATTCATTTAGTTCTTCAATTAACTCAAAGTTCCTTCTTTTTCTTTAAAGAATTCTGCCTTCCTTAAAATATCATAAACAGTTCTTGTAGGTTGAGCACCCTTTTCAAGGAAATAGAGAATAGCTGGAACATTTAAACAAGTTTGATTCTTTATCGGATCATAAAAACCTACTTTTCGAAGATCTCTTCCTTCTCTTCGAGATCGAACATCAATTGCAACGATTCGATAGACAGCTTATTGGGATAGATGTAGCTAAACAATGCCCCCCCTAGAAACGTATAGGAGGTTTTCTCCTCATACGGCTCGAGAAAATGATTCGAATTTCTGTCTATAATACAAGTAGATAGAAATTCGACTATGACTTGCATTAATTTCCTTACAGAAAAAACAAATTTCATTTATACTCATGACTCAAGTTGGCTAATTTTGACTGACAGACTTAAAAGGAAAAATCCTTCGAAATTTTTTGAGTCGTCTCTAAACTCTTTTCTTTGTCTCATCTCGAACGAATTTACTTTTATTCCTTATTCTGATCCAATTCAATTGTTGAGACAATTTTATTGTTGAGACAGTTGAAAATCGCGTTTACTTGTTCCGGAATTCTTTATCTTTGATTTGTGAAATCCTTGGGTTTAGACATTACTTCGGGAATTCCTATTCTTTTTTCTTTCAAAAGAGTAGCAACATACCCTTTTTTTCTTATTTCCTTCGATAAAGCATTTCCCTCTTCTATAGAAATCGAATATGAGCGATTGATTTTGATAGACTTTTAATTGAAAGAGTTTTTCCAATCTTCCAAAATTGGACTTTCTTCTTATTTTAACCTTTCGACTTCTATATTAAGGATAGACTGACAAAGTTGGCCTAATTTATTAGTTTTCACTAACCCTAGATTCTTTCCCTTGATAAAAAATCAACTCTGTCCTCTCGAGCTCCATCGTGTACTATTTACTTACAAACAACCCAGCGCAAATTTGGTTCGGGACGAATAGAACAGACTATGTCGAGCCAAGAGCATTTTCATTACTATGAAAAATGATGGATAGCAAAATCCACAATCGATCATGTCCTTCAAGTCGCACGTTGCTTTCTACCACATCGTTTTAAACGAAGTTTCACCATAACAAACATTCCTCAAATTTCATTGCAAAGTGGTATAGGGAATTGATCCAATATGGATGGGATCATGAATAGTCATTGGTTTAGTTTAGTTTTTTGTATACTAATTCAAACTTGCTATCTATGGAAAAATATGGATAAAAGAAATAAGTATTTATCGGGGAAGACTCCGCAAAGATCCAATTTATTTAAACCCATATTCTATCATATGAAGGAAACATAGTTCGAAAAAGACGAATAAACAAGTTTGCTTAAGACTTATTTATTATTGAATTTCAATTCTCAACAGAGGACTCGAGATGGTCAATCCTGAAATGAGAAGAGAAGGATCGATTCTTCTCCAACAAATAAACTATCAACCTCAAAAAAAAATTTAATTAATTTAATTACTATATTAGAATTAGATTAGCAATATATTTTTCCGTAACAAAAACAATTAACTATTAACTAAATAAACTATTCCAATGAAAAGATTGAAAGTTTTTTGGTAGTTATAGAATTCTCGTACTTCTTCGACTCGAATACCAAAAGAAAGAAAAAAATGAAGTAAAAAAAACACATTTCGTGTAAAGTAAAATTAAGGTCTTTGCTTTTACTTATAGCATTCTTTCTTTTACCTAAAAGAAGCAACTCCAAATCAAAAATTAGTAGAAGTATGATTTTTGGAATCCATTCTATCCAACGAACAGTTCTTACCTTATCCTTACCAGAATGGATCATTCTGGATATTTAAAGAATCACAGATCGAGATCGTTTTCGCTTAACCAAAGAAGGACCCTTTTTGCTAATAATATAATACAACAAAAATCTATCTCTATCATAAAGGGATAGGTCTCATTTTTTATACAGTGTTTTACGTATAGACCAAATTTTTCATGAAAATAAAGATATTCAATTTGACTGGACTTGACACTTGATTATGTTTTCTGAGAAAGAAAATGAATGCTTAGAAATGCATCTAATCTAAGAGTTCATAAGAGATAATTATTCTCTCTAATAAACTTTCTTTTGTCTCGTGCGGGGTACAATACGATTTCATCTTTCGTTTCATCAGAAAAATCTGGGACGGAAGGATTCGAACCTCCGAGTAACGGGACCAAAACCCGCTGCCTTACCACTTGGCCACGCCCCATTTCGGGTTTTATCCGACACTAATAAACACTAGTATGTTTATTTGTTTTGTTATTCGTCAATCCCACTTCAATTACATAAAAAATGAGGGATACTCTCTTGCTAGGATTCTAGACATGCGGATAATATAGAATCCAAAAAATGCATTGATCATTACATGGAATTCTATTAAGATATTATATGAAAGTCGAATTTCTTCCATTCTCATTTGAGAGTGCGAATACAAGGAGGTATTTTGCGTTTGGGAAAGTCCGAAGAAAAAAGGATTTTGAATCCGCCTTTTCCTTTTTCCCTTAGAAAAATAACTCAATCAAAATCCAATTATCTACTCTACAAGAACGAAATGCTTGTTATGCCTAATATACTTAGTTTAACCTGTATCTGTTTTAATTCTGTTCTTTATCCGACTAGTTTTTTCTTCGCCAAATTGCCCGAAGCTTATGCCATTTTCAACCCAATCGTGGATGTTATGCCTGTCATACCTGTACTCTTTTTTCTATTAGCCTTTGTTTGGCAAGCTGCTGTAAGTTTTCGATGAAATCTTTACTACTCTGTCTGCCAAATTGAATGATGTATTCATTCCAAAAAAATTCGAAAAATGGATAAAAGCCGAGAAGTCTTATCTTATATTATGAACCTTCGATTCTAAAATTCAAATTCTTCTACATTGAATGTATAGCTGCAGCAATAAATTTGGATCAGCCTTTCTACCCCTGCACCTACATTGAGCAGGTACCTTTAGGTACCCACACAATACCTAACCTAATTTTTGATATTGATAAGAGTGCTTATTAGAAATCAATTCTTGAAAAAAATTGCAAGAATTGATTTTTGCATTTTTAGGTGTCAAAATAAACAAAACCCATCCTAATGGATCTGTGTGGTAAGGAAAAACGGGTAATCTATTCCTTAAAAAAAAATCTTGGAGATTATGTAATGCTTACTCTCAAACTTTTTGTTTATACAGTAGTGATATTCTTTGTTTCCCTCTTTATCTTTGGATTCTTATCTAATGACCCAGGACGTAATCCTGGGCGTGAGGAGTAAAAATCCAATTTTTTTTGGAATTTTTTCTTACAAATTGGATTTGTTTCGTACATTTATCTATGAGAAAATCCGGGGGTCAGAATTCCTTCCAATTCGAAAGTCCCAAATGATCCGAGGGGGCGGAAAGAGAGGGATTCGAACCCTCGGTACAAAAAAATTGTACAACGGATTAGCAATCCGCCGCTTTAGTCCACTCAGCCATCTCTCCCCGTTCCAAATCGAAAGGTTTCCGTAATATGACAGAGGCAAGAAATAACGATTGCAAAAAATCCTTCCTTTTTCTTTCAAAAGCCCATAAAAATTATATTGCCAATTCCATTTTAGTTATATTCTTTTTTATTAATGTTAATAAAAAAAAGAAGAAAATTCTTGTTTTTTCTTTCTAAAATTCGATATTGACTGAGAAACAATCAGATAGATTTTCTCTTCAGCGGGCATTTCCATATAGGACTTGTTATAATAAAACAAACAGGTTATATAAAAAATCAAAAACTCTTTTTTGATTATTTATCAACAAAGCAAAAAGGATTCTTATCAAACCCACCATAAAATTGGAAAGAAATATAAAGTAAGTAGACCTGACTCCTTGAATGATGCCTCTATTCGCTATTCTGATATATAAATTCGATGTAGATGAAATTGTATAAGCGGATTTTTTGTATTTCCTTAGACTTAGACCGCGCAAGGCAAGAATTTTTCGCTATTTACGATTTCATATTCTTGTTACTAGATGTTCTATAGGAATAAGAAAAAATCGCAACTCCTTTCCGCTACACATAAAAATTTATTTCGAAAGTCAATTTTTTTTTTCAATATCTTTCTTTTTTTTTTCAGAATCCTATTTTTGTTCTTCCACCCATGCAATAGAGAGCGAGTGGGAAAAGAGGGGTTACTTTTATTTTCATTTTTCCCTTAAAGGATAGGCTTTGAAATAGGAGTCATGGAATAATGCTGAATTCAAATGTTTATTTCTATAGTATAAGAAAAACTAATCGAATCAAATTCATGGATTTACCACGACCTCGGTTGTGACCCCATAGATAAAAATGCAAAATTTCTATCTTCGAGACCATTGAAAAAGGGCATTGAACGAGAAAGAAATCGTCCACAGATAATTAAACTATCGTATGCCTTGGAAGTGATATGAGGTGCTCGGAAATGGTTGAAGTAATTGAATAGGAGGATCACTATGACTATAGCCCTTGGTAGAGTTACTAAAGAAGAAAATGATCTATTTGATATTATGGACGACTGGTTACGAAGGGACCGTTTCGTTTTTGTAGGATGGTCCGGCCTATTGCTCTTTCCTTGTGCTTATTTCGCTTTAGGGGGTTGGTTTACAGGGACAACTTTTGTAACTTCTTGGTATACCCATGGATTGGCTAGTTCCTATTTGGAAGGTTGTAATTTCTTAACCGCGGCAGTTTCCACCCCTGCCAATAGTTTAGCACACTCTTTGTTGCTACTATGGGGCCCGGAAGCGCAAGGGGATTTTACTCGTTGGTGTCAATTAGGGGGTCTGTGGACTTTTGTCGCTCTCCATGGGGCTTTTGCACTAATAGGTTTCATGTTACGTCAATTTGAACTTGCTCGGTCTGTTCAATTGCGACCTTATAATGCAATTTCATTCTCTGCTCCAATCGCTGTTTTTGTTTCCGTATTCCTTATTTATCCACTGGGGCAATCTGGTTGGTTCTTTGCGCCGAGTTTTGGCGTAGCAGCGATATTTCGATTCATCCTCTTTTTCCAAGGATTTCATAATTGGACGTTGAACCCATTTCATATGATGGGAGTTGCCGGAGTATTAGGCGCGGCTCTGCTATGCGCTATTCATGGGGCGACCGTAGAAAACACTCTATTCGAGGATGGTGATGGTGCAAATACCTTCCGCGCTTTTAACCCAACTCAAGCTGAAGAAACTTATTCAATGGTCACTGCTAACCGCTTTTGGTCCCAAATCTTTGGTGTTGCTTTTTCCAATAAACGTTGGTTACATTTCTTTATGCTATTTGTACCCGTCACCGGTTTATGGATGAGTGCTATTGGCGTAGTCGGCCTGGCTCTGAACCTACGTGCCTATGACTTCGTTTCCCAGGAAATCCGTGCAGCGGAAG